TGTTCGCCTAAACAAGAAAGGAATTCATTCTTGTTTAGGCAGTTTCTATCATCCATACATAGTGCTTTGATCTAAGATTTCAATTCATGCTTCAACAGTAGCATATGAACTAAGGTCGAAAATATCGAATAAACAAGTGTTTCCACGACTCTACCACCCGGCCAATCCTCTTCCACTTAATCCCCTTTTTCATGGCCATATATCTTTACGGATAAGGAATGGAGAAATCTTTCTCCTGTTCCACAAATCAAATGGTTCATTTACTCCGGGAGAAGCCATCTCTTTCTCAACAATATTTTTTTCATTTGATCCAAGAGCCTTCCCTTAGATAGGAACAGATTTGCTAAATACTGATAACTCTCCAACAGAATATGAGAAGAGAAAGATCCTTTACATAAGGAACTATGGATTCTAAGTCTTCTTTGCCATCTCTGACGACGAGCCAACAATTCAGTGTGCTTTTTTTGCTTATTGAACCAATTTTCATTGAAAGATGAAGAAGGATACTTATCTAGGTCTAGGTCAGACCTCTTCTCAAACAATTCTCGACGTGAAAACCAAAAGTCCAGCCGTATGACTACCAAAAAGAATGGCTGCGGAGGTTCCCAAATGAATCGGTTTATTAGAAAAACGCTTTGTTCTTTGGAAAATCTCTCTTTTTTCTGGTACAGAATTGTTCCACTCTGCAAGAACTCCGAATCTTTCTCTTGAAGCTCCTCCTCTTGAAGCTTATCTTCCTTGTGATCAAGAGGCCACTTGCCCTGAAAAGACTCGGCCCAATAAAGAAATCCGGATTTCATATGGATATTCTCAATTTCGAGATTATCAAATAGATAGCGCCTTATTTTAGCAGACCGAACTATTTGAAACTATTTGATTGAAGAAATCGTTTTCTATCTCTTGCGGGTTCACCGCTTCGTGCCCTTCTTCAAACTCCGATTCGTCTATTTCATTTCTCAATCTATCATAATGGATAGAAAAAGATTTCTGTTGCATCATATCTAACGGATTCCTTGGTTCGGACCGAAGAAGTAATGTCTCACTGAAATTTTTTTCTATCCTTTTCTCCCATTACAAAAGAAAGAGTTCAAATCTTCGCACTTATCACTTATCAGAGTCCATTTCATAAGGATCTTCTCACTTATCCGAGTCCATTTCATAAAAATCTTCTCAAGAATTACCCATGGTATATCAAAAATATCTTGAATTTTTGATACCAAGTTTGGTAATATCAAGTTGAAATAAATCTCGGAAAGGATGGATCTTATAAGTTTGAACCCACTCGTAGTTAAGATCGTGGGGAGATATTTTTTGTAAATATTGCACTCGTAGTAATAAATATTATCTTTTTATCTTTAATATCTCCCTCGAAAATGATCACAGAAATCAGATCTTTTTTTTTTTAAGGTTATCTTGATCCTACGTTTATTAACATATTTTTTTTTGCTTCGAAAACGAAAAAGACTCCAGTTTTCTTTCTTTCCGGATGGTAAAGATTTCTTAGAACATGGATTTGATTAACACTCCATGTTTGAATTGACACTGAGATACGGATGCAAGTTCTTAACTTTTGAATCAGATCGATTCATATATGATGAATAAAATCTCCAAAGAATTTCTAAAAAGTCCGTGATCGAGGAACTTTCTCTATAGCTATAGAATTTTGGATCGGCTGTAATTGGATCAAAATTTCTTGGTGGCGAGATGAAAGATCTTAAGGATTCCAGATTGGATTTCTTTGGATAAAGAGTCCTTGGAAAAACAAAAGATCCGTAAAACTTATTATAAATTTTTCGATAGAATTTAGATAATTTATACATAAAAGACTTGTACAAATTATCTCTTGTGTTACCCCTTTGTGGAAAATCCTGATCGTGAGGTATTTGTGTGTCAGAGATTCGCAGAGAAAGAGTCAAAAAAAATTGTTTTTTTTTTACCGACGTACAAAGAAGAAATTATTTTGTTGCGAATAAACAATATAATTCTTTTCAATTGGCTGGAATTTTCTACTTCAATGAGATTCGATCTTGTTAAATCATATTCAATATTGCATAAGATATTTTTTCCTTTCCTAATAAACCGATTTCCCAACCACACATTGTCGAACCAAAAATTCGATTCGTGCGGATTCTTCCCCCAACTAACCATCGGATGGATCATGTATACACAACAATAGAAATTCAAGATCTTTGTTATTTCTATCTTTGAATGAGATTTGAATTCCAGCTACGGTTTCATTACAAATCAAGTCCCTATTTTTTATGATCAGGTTTCTCGACCACCAGGAACTCCGAATGATACAGATATACTTTTTCTTTCTTGGAAGAACACAATGAATTTCTTCTCCATCCATAAAAAAACTCCCAGAAAAGGTTTTTCCTTTTGGAAGCGAAACAACCAAGTTATTGGAAGAACAAAAAGATTCTTCCCTGCATTCAACCGAACTAAGAAGCCCCCTCAAATCGAGATTTTTTCTTTCTATTAGATTTTGATTAATGAGAGTTTTCATGATCCTCCATATTTTTCTTATTTATTTTATATATATACGATAAAAATGAAAAATATTTTCTTTTTATTCGTATTGTATTTATTAAGTAATTTTTTCTCGTATTAACGAATTTTTTATCATAAACGAAATTTTTCTAGTATTGTATTAACGAATTAGCTATTTTAGAAACCTAAAGGTTTGCACTCATTAGAAGATCAGAACAGACAGATAAAAAAGCTGATTCCATTTTATTGCTGCAATGATTAATTGCATATTAATCTCGATTCTGGAAGTAACTATAATAAAAAGAAAATATAAGGCGGCTTTTACTTTTAATATCCATTTTTCGAATTGAATTCAAAAAAAAGTGAAGGAATCACAATCCTTTCAATTCTAAGATATATCTCTGTTCTGTCTTTTTTCATTCATATATTTGATATCAAGAAAAGATTAAGTAATACAAATCGTATCAATTAAGACATATATCATTTTTTTTTCATATTGAAATTTGAGAAATTTGACTTCGTGCTCCGAATGAATGATGGTTTACTCAATACAATATCTCTTCGGCGAAACAGCGGATATCTTGATCGGGGAAGAGAACGGGTCAATCTCATATGACCCAATATGTTTGACAAGTCACACTATATGTCAAGCCAAGCTTTTCGGTTCCAGGACGGCGAAAAGATACTTTTGGTATTCCTATACTCAAAAATTTCAACCAAAAAATGCATATCCTTTATTCACTTAAATAAGGAAAGGTGAAAATCCATGATTTCTTGTCTTCATTCCTTTTTCTTCTATTTGATACATCGATTTTGATACACCGATTTCTTCTCTTTGATTTTGATACATGGAAGGGTTTTTTGATAGAGTAAGACAGAATGGATTCAAAAAAACTGTAACGAAAGGATTGATCATTCGAATAAGTATCCATTTATTCTCCAATAATGCAATCTTCCCCTTGCGTATTGGTACTTATCGGGTATAGAATAGATCTGCTTCTCTTTGTTCTTACGAACAGAGTTGTTCCCTTATTTTTCTTTTCAATGAGATGAAATAAAAATGAACCACAGAATCTACTAAAAAAAAGTTTAGGTACACAATATATCGTCTTCTTAGTTTAATACGTACGAGAAAATCAAGTTTCTATTTCTCTTTGATAAAGGGGTATTTCCATGGGTTTACCTTGGTATCGTGTTCATACTGTCGTATTGAATGATCCCGGTCGACTGCTTTCTGTTTCTATAATGCACACAGCTCTAGTTGCTGGTTGGGCCGGTTCGATGGCTTTATACGAATTAGCTCCTCTGACCCCGTTCTTGATCCAATGTGGAGATTATGATCAGAAATATTATTTCATTAATTGCATCCATGGCTGAATGGTTAAAGCGCCCAACTCATAATTGGCAAATTCGTAGGTTCAATTCCTACTGGATGCACCCTAATAGGAAGGGTCAAAAAGTCTATCGGAATTGGCTCAATGGGATCTTCCATAACGAATTAATTGGTATAGTATATTCATACCCTAACATAGGAAGAGTAAGAACTAGAATTCTGATCGATACTAAAACTCATAGGGAAGAAAATGGATTTATGGATGGAATCAAATATGCAGTAGTTAGAGGAAAAAGTCTTCGCTTATTGGGGAAGAATGAATCTTTAATGAAATACCAAAATCCAGAGGATGTATTTGCGCGATAGGCTCATTTATGGACTTATTGTGAAAATTGTGAGACATCCATTTACAAAAAATATGCACAAAAAAACAAATCTATTTGTCAACATGGTGCATTTCATTTACCAATGGAGAGTTTAGATCGAATCGAATCTTTGATTGATTGATTCGGGTACTTGGGATCCTACGGATGAGAATATAGTTTCTATTGATCCCTATGAGATTCTTAGAAAAAAGAAAGAGAAGAATACATAGAGGAATAGATTTCTATATATAGAAATATATATATATATTATATATATATATATATATTTTTTTTAATAAAGGAGAAATTCTCCTAAGATACCGAGAGGAAGGAGAAGTAGATAACCATTTGTTCAACAATGACAAATTATTACACGAGGAAGAACTTGAAGACCTTGTATACATACTTCTAATGTCGAATCAGGATCAACAAAGAAAGAAATCAAGGATTGAGTCGAACTAAGGTAATAGCTATGAATAGTCATCTTCTACCCCGAAAGGGCTAGAAGAATGGCACCTATTATGGGACATACAATGCATTACAGGCGTATGATCATTACGCTTCGACCGGGTTATTCTATTCCACCTCTTCTAGAGATTCTTTATTCTATTCCACCTCTTCTAGAGAAAAGAACTTAAAGAAAAATACTTAATAACACGGCGATACATTTATACAAAACTTCTAGTCGGAGCACACGCAATGGAGCCGTAGAAAGTCAAATGAAATCCAATCCACGAAATAATTTGATCTATGGACGACATCGTTGTAGTAAAGGTCGTAATGCCAGAGGAATTATTACCGTAAGGCATAGAGGGGGGGGTCATAAGCGTCTATACCGTAAAATCGATTTTCGACGGAATCAAAAAGACATATCTGGTAGAATCGTAACCATAGAATACGACCCTAATCGAAATACATACATTTGTCTTATACACTACGAGGATGGTGAGAAGAGATATATTTTACATCCCAGAGGAGCTATAATTGGAGATACCATTTTTTCTGGTAAAGGAGTTCCTATATCAATGGGAAATGCCCTACCTTTGAGTGCGGTTTGAACTATTGATTTACGTAATTGGAAGTAACCAATTAGGTTTACGACAAAACCTAGAAATCGATCACTAATCCATTTGGAGTACCTCTATGGAATAGACCTCAACAGAAAACTGTTGAGTAAGGGCAGCAAGTGATTGAGTTCAGTAGTTTCTCATAGAAAATTATTGACTCTAGAGATATGGTAATATGGAGAAAATTGTTTGAAGCACGCACAGAACTGGAAGCGCCCCTTCTTTCAAAGAGAGGAGGACGGGTTATTCACATTTCATTTGATGGTCAGAGGCGAATTGAAAGCTAAGCAGTGGTAATGAAGATCCCCCGAAGAGATGTCTCCTACGTTACCCGTAATATGTGTAAGTATCGACGTAATTTGATAGAGTCATTCGGTCTGAATGCTACATGAAAAACATAAGCCAGATGACGGAACGGAGAGACCTAGGATGTAGAAGATGATAATATGAATGATTCGGGAGATTAGGATTCCTAAATATCCACTCATGTGATACTTCATTATACGATGAAAAGATCTATTTTTTTCTATATCATCATATACATCTAGAAAGCCGTATGCTTTGGAAGAAGCTTGTACAGTTTGGGAAGGGGTTTTTTTGATAAAAAAGAAGAATCTACTTCAACCGATATGCCTTTAGGCACGTCCATACACAACATAGAATTCACACATGGAAAAGGCGGACAATTAGCTAGAGCAGCAGGTGCTGTAGCGAAACTGATTGCAAAAGAGGGTAAATCGGCCACATTAAGATTACCATCTGGGGAGGTTCGTTTGATATCCCAAAACTGCTTAGCAACAGTCGGACAAGTGGGTAATGTTGGGGTGAACCGAAAAAGTTTGGGTAGAGCTGGATCGAAGTGTTGGCTAGGTAAGCGTCCTGTAGTAAGAGGAGTAGTTATGAACCCTGTGGACCATCCACACGGGGGCGGTGAAGGAAGAGCCCCAATTGGTAGAAAAAAACCCGCAACTCCTTGGGGTTATCCTGCGCTTGGAAGAAGAACTAGGAAAAGGAGAAAATATAGTGATAGTTTGATTCTTCGTCGCCGTAAATAGGAATATTCAAAATCGAATTTTTGGAATTCGAAATAATGTGATGGGCGAACGACGGGAATTGAACCCGCGCATGGTGGATCCACAATCCACTGCCTTGATCCACTTGGCTACATCCGCCCCTTATCTAGCTAAAGAAAGGATTTTCTCTTTTTTCCATTCATCATTATTGTTTTTATTCTGACCTCGATACTTAGATCGAGATATTGGACATAGAATGCCAATCTTTACTATGCAAAAAAAGGAGTAATCAACTGTGATAGGTCAAAACAAAAGATTTGTAGCAAAGAAAAAGAAAAGATATGTAGCAAAGAAAAAGAAAAGATATGTAGCTAAGCATTTATCGGAAAAAACGGAAAAAATAAAAATGGGGCAGGAGAACGAAATCATAAGAACTTGGTCTCGGGCATCTACTATTACACCCTCCATGGTTGGCCGTACAATCGCTATTCATAATGGAAAGGAACATATACCTGTTTATATAACAGAATCTATGATAGGTTACAAATTGGGAGAATTCGTGCCTACCCGTTTTTGGGGGATAGATGCAATAAATGATAACGATAATAAATCTGTAATGAAGAATCAAAAAAAATAGGGATCAAACATAAGGAGAAAGAATCTTATGAAAAATTTTAAAAAGCTAGCGGATAACCCTATGAAAAAGAACTCAAGTTCAAGTAAAGGAGTCCAAGTTTTAGCTCAACATATAGGTATTTCTGTTTCCAAAGCGCGAAGAGTAATTGATCAGATTCGCGGACGTTCCTATGAAGAAACAATTATGATACTAAGTTTCATGCCTTATCAAGCATCTTATCCCATTTTCAAATTAGTTTATTCTGCAGCAAAAAATGCTAATCATAATATGGGTTTAAACGAAGCTGATTTATTCATTAGTAAAGCCGAAGTCAATAGAAGTACTATTAGAAAAAAGGCAAGACCCCGTGCTCAAGGACATAGTTATCCAATAAAAAGAAGCACATGTCTTATAAAAGTCGTACTCAAGGAAAAACCGAAATCTTTATTAAATCAATCTAAAATTTAGATTCCTTTTCATTTAAAAAGATATGGATGAAAAAAAGAAAATAGAGAATTATGGGACAAAAAACAAATCCACTTTGTTTCAGACTTGGTACAACCCATAGTCATCATTCTGTTTGGTTTGAAGAACCAAAAAATTATTCTACGAGTATACAAGAAGATCAAAAAATACGAAATTTTTTCAAGAATTATGTACAATATAGAATCAAAAAAGGTTTACAAATTGGTACCAAGAAATATTTAGAAAAATTAAAAAAAATAGAGCAAAAGAATAAAAAACAAAAAAGTAAAAAAAAGAGAATATCTTTACCTCCCTTACCTCCCTTAGGCTTTGAAGGAATTATACGTATAGAAATTGAAAAACAAGGATTTAGAACACAAAAAACATTTATACGAGTCATCATCTATAGCGGATTCGTACCAAAATTCTTATTAAAAGGGAAATGTTTGGCAAAATTCAAGAAAAATGTAAAAAAACAAGAATTCTTTTCTATATACCCCAGATTAATTCGTATTCAACTCAAAAGAGCTGAACAATTATATAGCCAACCTAATCTTCTTGCAGAATTTATAACCTTACAATTAAAAAATAGAGTCCCCTTTAGAAAGACAATGCAACAAGCTATTGATTTAGCTAAAGAAACAGATACAAAAGGAATAAAACTTCAACTCGCAGGCCGTATCGACGGAAAAGAGATCGCACGTAAAGAAGGTAAAAGAAAGGGTAAACTTCCCCTACAAATAATTTGTGCCAAAATAGATTATTGTTCTCATACAATTCAAACTATCAATGGAGTTTTAGGCTTAAAAATTTGGATATTTAGAAAGTAGAGCAAAGTAGAAAAAAATGACTTTGTCTTTCTATATTTATAGCAACTAGAACTATTTTTTTAAAACGTATAAGCCGACCCAGTTTACGAATTTATTCGAAATATCAACGAATTCCTAAGATTCTAGGTGGAATAGGAATTGTAATTCTGTCTACTTCTCAGGGTATAATGACAGATCGAGAAGCTCGACTTCAAAGAATTGGAGGAGAGATTTTGTGTTATATATGGTAATCCTCAAAAAAATAGAAAAAAAAGCTGTCAATAAAAAAAAATAATAATAATTTTGTATTTTAGAAATAATTATAATTATTTTTACGTTATTTAGCAGTTAAGTCTATTAATCCATATAATCGAGGAAAAAGATATGAAAGAGAAAAGAAAAACCAACATAGATATCAATAAAAAAGAGCAATTTCTTTATGAAGGAATAATTGTGGAACCGATCAAAGATATCTTTTTTTTTATCTTAAAAATCAAACCGTTGTGAGTTATCTAAATGAAAGAGAGCAATTTCTTTCTAAAGGACTTGTAACCCATCAAAGATATCATGTTCCACGTACGTCTGCATCATAATAGTCAAATCGTTGTGGGTTTTCGATCTTTCAATATGCGCCGTAATCGTATACGTGTGTTACTAGGGGATAGAGTCAAGATACAAATAAGTGAATTTGATTCACAAAGAGGGAAAATTTCTTATCGATTTCCCCAAGATAGAAAAAAAAAAGACAAATTCTTTGATTGATTCTATTAGAGAAAAACGAGGAATTCGAATTAGTTAGGGTTAAATCAAAATTGAATTGACTCTTTTAGTATAATTGCTATGCTTAGTGTGTGATTCGTTAGTTTTTTTTTCTTTCAAAGTTAGAATTGAAAAAATCAACTAATCCTTACTAAAAACTTATTTCATAATAAAAAAAAACTAAAAACCAACCTATTGCTTCGTATTATCAAGATCCTAAGAAACAGTCACTATATGAATAAATCATATATTTGTAGCAACTGAAATCTCATCTTTTTTCTCTAATTCATAGAGAAAAAAGAGGATTATCCAGTGTTTAGTAAAAAAAAAAGGATTTTTAGAAAAGGAGGGGTGATAGAAAGAAAGAACAAGATATCAATGCTATATGATCCCAATATGTATGGTCTATAAATCATGTGATAAAAGAAAAAGCAGTGTCACAAAGCATCAATAATCAAATATTCAATTCAAAAATACATAAAAAAGAGAAATTTTAATAAAAAAGAATAAAGAGTCCTGAGTTAAGAAAACTAAGGAAATTGACTCAACAACAAATTTTGTTGGAAGCTCCATTGCAGAGTTTAGACCTAACCATGAATAGAGAAGCTATGGGAACGACAGAACCTGTGACTATGTAGAATTCTATTCAAAAAAATTCTAAAAATTCATTAGGTGGGATGGCGGAACAAACTAAGAAAAAATTGAATTATTTATTCTGAAAGTCATGAATTGAACCTACGAATGAAAGAAAAAAATGAAAAAGAAAACAGTAAATATTCGCCCGCGGAATACCTAATTTATTTACGAAAAATAATTTTGACATTATTCAATAGAAATCAGGAAAGAAAAGATTCTTTATAAAAGAAAGAAGCATCATATTCTCTATTCAAATTTCAATATGCACAAAAGAACACACATCTCTGCCTTAATTTATCCTATATAGAAATAGATTAATTCCTTTTTTTTTTTTTTTTTGAAAAAATCGAATTTAATCCATTTCATCCAATTTCATCCAATCAACATTTAAATAAATGAATTTGAATTATCTTTTTATTTTATTCGCGAGGAGCTGGATGAGAAGAAATTCTCACGTCCAGTTTTGCAATAGAGATGAGATTGAAAAAAGAACCATCGACTATAACCCAAAAAAATCTAAATTTCGTAAACATCATAGAGGAAGAATGAAGGGAGTATCTTGTCGGGGCAATTCAATTTCTTTTGGCAGATATGCTCTTCAAGCACTTGAACCTGCCTGGATTACAGCTAGACAAATAGAAGCAGGACGAAGGGCAATAACAAGATATGTGCGTCGTGGTGCAAAAATATGGGTACGTATATTTCCCGATAAACCTGTTACAATGAGAAGTGCGGAAACACGCATGGGTTCAGGTAAAGGAGATCCAAAATATTGGGTATGCGTTATTAAACCAGGTCGAATACTTTATGAAATGAGTGGAGTATCAGAAACTATAGCTAGAAGAGCTATCTCAATAGCTGCTCACAAAATGCCTATACAAACTCAATTTCTTGTTTCAAAATAGAAATTTAAAAGAAAACAAAAAAGGGAAGGTATTAAAGATTAAAAAACAAATATAGGTTTATTTTTTTCTGGACAGAAAATATTTCTTCTTTTATTTTACTTATTTGTACTTAAATCTAGAATTTGAAATAAAAAAGATATGATTCAACCTCAAACTATGTTGAATGTAGCAGATAACAGCGGCGCTCGTAAATTGATGTGTATTCGAATCATAGGAGCTAGTAATCAACGATATGCTCAAATTGGTAATGTTATTGTTGCTGTAATCAAAGAAGCAGTTCCCAATATGTCTTTAGAAAAATCAGAAGTAATTCGAGCTGTAATTGTACGTACATGTAAGGAACTAAAACGTGAAGATGGTATGATAATAAAATACGATGACAATGCAGCAGTTATCATTGATCAAAAAGGAAATCCAAAAGCATCTAGGATTTTTGGTGCAATCACTGAAGAATTGAGAGAATTTCGTTTTACTAAAATCCTTTCATTAGCTCCTGATGTATTGTAAACACTATATAATGAGACTTTTATATATTTTATATATAGGATATTTTAAATAGATGAAATTAGAAGATTTTTCCTCAGGTATATATTTTATTTTCGAAAAAAAAAAAAAAGAAAAAAAAGGAAACATGTTGATTACATAAAAATAAGTAAGAATTCATAATTCTAATTCGTCATGAGTAAGGACACTATTTCCGATCTTATAACTTTGATAAGAAATGCTGACATGGCTAAAAAAGAAACTGTTCAAATACCATCTACAAACATTACTGAAAGCATTGTTAAAATACTTTTAAGAGAAGGTTTTATTGAAAATGTTCGGAAACACAAAAAAAATAACAAAAATTTCTTGATTTTAACTCTACGATATAGAAAAACTCGAAAAGGAATATATGGACATAGAACTAGAACTATTTTTTTAAAACGCATAAGCCGACCCAGTTTACGAATTTATTCGAAATATCAACGAATTCCTAAGATTCTAGGTGGAATAGGAGTTGTAATTCTGTCTACTTCTCAGGGTATAATGACAGATCGAGAAGCTCGACTTCAAAGAATTGGAGGAGAGATTTTGTGTTATATATGGTAATCCTCAAAAAAATAGAAAAAAAAGCTGTCAATAAAAAAAAATAATAATTTTTATGTGATTTTGCATTTAAGTCTTCATATAATAATGGAGGAAATAAAGGTATAAAAAAAAATACCGATGCTAAAAAAAATAGTAATAAAAAAGAGCAATTTATTTATCAGGAAACCTTTGTGGAACCGATCAAAGATATCGTAGGTTTGCATCGTAAAAATAAAATCGTTCTGAGTTTTCTAAATGAAAAAAAAAAAAAATTTATTTCTAATTCTAACGGAACAATTTTGAAACCGATCAAAGATATCATGTTCCACGTACGTTTGCACCATAATAGTCAAACTGTTCTGGGTTATCTATCTGGCAATATGCGCCGTAATCGTATACGTGTGTTACTAGGGGATAGAATCAAGATACGAATAAGCGAATTCGATTCAAAAAAAGGAAGAATTTTTTATCGATTTCCTCCTCTATCAAAGCAGACTAGGAAAAAAAAACTAAGAATGATCATCAAGCGATGGAGAATAACGCCTCTCCTGAATCATTCTTAAACTTAAAAAAAGAAAGCACAAATCCAATAAACAACGATTCCCCTCAATCAACAGATCAAAGGAATAGCAAAGACCTAAGACCTAACCAAAATAATAAAGATTCTCAAAGAAATCAATAATATAAAAAATCCATAATAATAATATAAGAAATCCACAATATCCATAAAAAATAGAGGTAGAAAAAAGATGAAAAAAAAAAAATAAGAAATAGAGAAATTAAAGAATAGGAAAAAAAGCAAGAATCATGGTTGGGAAGGTTATAGCTATAGGAATCGATATTTGATATATTAGAGTAGTTCGTTTTGTTATTGATTGACCCTAGTCGGAAATTGATTGACCCTAGTCGGGTCAAAAATAAGTGAGAGGTTGGAGGATTTATGCCAATCGGAACACCAAAAGTTCCTGTGATTCGTTCTGAAGAAACAGTTTTCCTTACTTTATCTGAACTATTTGAGGAAGAAAGAATCCTATTTCTATGCAGAAATATAGAATTCACTTTTATGAATGAGCTTATTGCTCTCATACTATTAATGGATCTCGAAAATAAAAGTAATATTTATATATATATAAACTCTCACGTTGGTGGGGTACTACCAGCAATGGCCCTTTATGATACTATGCAAGTTTCAAGTTCTGACGTGTGTACAATGAATATAGGATTAGTTGGATCAGCGGCATCTTTGATTCTGGTCGGAGGAGCAATTTCTAAACGGGTAGCATTCCCTCACGCTAGGGTTTTGATTCACCAACCTTCGACTGGCTTTTTTTCTGGAACTACAGAAAAAATGCAAGTGGAAGCAGAAGAAATGTTTGAACTTCGTAACACAATTGCGGAAATTTATGCACAAAAAACTGGTCAACCTATAAATGTTATACAGAACGATCTGGAAAGAGATACTTTTATGTCCGCAAAAGAAGCTCAAGATTATCATATTATTGATCGCATAGCAGTTCCAAAAAATTGGAAAATATAATCCGATCTGAGTTCTTTTTCTCAATTGATAGGAGAATGGGATATCATTCAATTTTTTTCTATCCTATACAAGAACTTTTTGTTTTTGTATAGGATAGAAAAAAATTTTTTGGTATCCTAAACTAAATATGGGAAGAAGAGCAAGAATCGTGCTTGAGAAGGGAAAGTTATAGTAGCAAAAATTATAGGAATCGATATTTGATATATTGGAGTAGTTCGTTTTGTTATTGATTGACCCTAGTCGGAAATTGATTGACCCTAGTCGGGTCAAAAATAACTGAAAGGTTGGAGGATTTATGCCAATTGGAACACCAAAAATATCTTATACTCATCATGAAAAAACGATATTTCTTACTTTACAAGAAAAATTGTACGATGGGAGAATCCTATTTCTATGCAAAAATATGGAATTCTCTTTGGTGAATAACATTATCGCTCTATTGCTATTTCTGAGTGGGCAAGATGATACTGATATACATTTATTTATAAACTCTCACGGTGGAGAGGCACTATCAGCAATATCTCTTTATGATACTATTGAATTCTTGTATTGTGATGTATCTACAGTAGCTCTAGGTTTGGTTGCATCAACGGCATCTTTGATTCTGGTCGGAGGAACAAGGACTAAACGGATAGCATTCCCCCACGCTAGGATTATGATTCACCAACCTTCGACTAATTATTTTTGTGGAAATCCAAGGGAAATGCAAGTGGAAGCAGAAGAACTGTTTGAACTTCGTAACACAATTACGGAAATTTATGCACAAAATACTGGTCAACCTGTAAATATTATACAGAATGATCTGGAAAGAGATACTTTTATGTCCGCAACCGAAGCTCAAGATTATGGTATTATCGATCATATAGCAATTGAAAAATTTAGATAGTAATTAAAATTAAAAAAAAATCTTTTTCTTTGATGATCTGAGTTCTTTTTCTCAATTATTTCTATTTAATTCAATACTCAAAAGAAATAATTGAGAAAAAAACATTTGGTTAAGATCAATCTAAGCCAAACCATTTTATTCTATATAGATATACATAGAATATGCCAACTATTAAACAACTTCTTAGAAACAGAAGACAGCAAAAAAAAAATGTTAAGAAATCTCCCGCTCTTAAAGGATGTCCTCAGCGTCGAGGAACATGTACTAGGGTGTATGTGCGACTCGTTCAGATCATGAGTTCGAACAAATAAGAGAATTTTTCTAGTATCAACGACCAATACTGATAAATAGGATAGTAACAAAAAGGTATATAATATACCTATTAATTCTATAGAATCTCAAATTTATGGTTTTCATTGGTAAAAATCCAATCATTCTCGATTTGAAATAAGAATCAATTCTCCATTGGTAGCAAAAGGTTATCCATTAAGCGGCGGAAAGAGCATTATAGGAAGCATGCTCCTTTTTGAAAGAACGGACTCATAGGGTCAGCTACCTAGCCAACTTTTCTAATTAAATGCCGTCACTGTATGGATAACTCCTAGTGTGAAAAGGGCTATTACTTTCTAATTAATAAGTAGAGCCAAAGAATATGAACTATACAAGTTCATAAAATCGTTTGATTAAATGAAAAAAGAAGCTCCGGTGTATAGAGAGGACCTCACCGTTTGAGAGGTAACCATAGAAACGATGGAACCCACTATTTTTTTTTGAATATAGAAATTGAAGAATGGGAAGAAGAGCAAGAATCGTGGTTGGGAAGGTTATAGTAGCAAAAGCCATTGGAATCGATATTTGATATATTGGAGTAGTTCGTTTTGTTATTGATTGACCCTAGTCGGAAAAAAGAATAACTGAAAGAAATCTAATCCGTTAGTTATTTTATTCAATAAGATTGAATTTATTTCAATGAGCAGAGTGAGACGCGGATATATAGCTCGAAGACGTCGAAAAAAAAACCGTTCCCTTGTATCAGGTTTTAGAGGAGCTCATTCAAGACATACTCGAATGATTATTCAACAGAAAATGAGAAGTTTATATTACTCTTATCGAGACAGAGGCAGGAAAAAGAGGTATTTTCGTCGTTTATGGATCACTAGAATAAATGCAGTAACTCGTGAAAACCAAATATTTGATAGTTATTGTAAGTTTATCCACAATCTGTATAAGAAACAATTTTTTCTAAATCGTAAGATACTTTCACAAATAGCTATATCAAATAAGATTGGTCTTTATAAGATTTCTGATAAAATCATTAAACCTAATAAGGTTTATGAATAGATACTAAAATAATCTTTTAGTAATCATTAAAACAGGATTTCCCGGAGAATGAACTCCAGGAAGGTATAGAAGAAAAAAAATTTAGATAAAGATTAATAGTAACAATTACGAAAATCTTTCAAGATTGTTTTTTCCTTTTTTTATAACACAAGAATCCAATCTGATTTCTAAGTGTTTTCAAACAAAATATTCACTATTTTAGCTTGAGTTCCAATTTGGAGTTTTGAGTCAATTGGGAAGTAGGCTTATGGATTTCTCGTTTTATAACGAGTAGTTCTTTATTTTTTTGATGAGTAGTTCCTGGTTCGCTTTTAGGACCAGGAGTTCCAGATTCAGTTTTAGGACCTGGAATTCCTGGTTCGGTTTTAGGACCTGGAGTTTTCGATTCAATTTTAGTACCTGGAGTTCCGGATCCAGTTTTAGAACGAGGAATTCCTCATTTGGTTTTAGGATAAGGACCAAGACCTGAAAATCTTGATTCAGTTTTAGGAACTCCTAATTCAGTTTTAGGAGAAGTTTTTCTGAATCTTTTTTTATTTTTTTTTTTCTTTTTATTCTCATTTTCACGACGACGTTTTAAGATCTGACGCCAGCGTCTCCTAAAATGTCTCTCATTTTCAAGAAAAGGTAGTAAACATAAAATACGAGCTTTTTTTATAGCAGTAGTCATTAATCGTTGTTGTCTCAAGGTTATTTTAGTAACTCGTCTAGGTATTATTTTTCCTTGGAAACCAATAAATCGACTAATTAAACTTAAATTCTTATAATGAATTTGATTCCTTGATGGAATCAAAAAACGTTTATTACGGAAAAATTGTTTACGAAGACGAATACGGTATTTAGAAGAATATCTAGAATTTTTACTACGACGAAATTCAAATTCACGACGAACAGAAAGGTATTGACGAAGAGGAATATATTGATACATTTTCCGTAAACGAGATTTAGGAAAATGTTGTTTGAATTTATGAAAAGGGTTATTGAATTTACCAAGAGGTTGCTTGGGTTTATGAATACGAACAGGTTGCTTGGGTTTACCAATACGAAGACGTTGTTTAAATCTATTCATGGTTTATTCCTTATTTTTAAAATTCGAATTCTTGATTCATTTAAGATCCAACCAAAATAGGTTTTGATTCACATATGATTTGATTACTTCATTTATATAAATGGAATATCTAGACACATGATATAATCTCTAAACTAAAATGAGATTAAGTTTGATTCATAGATATTTTTTCCATTATATATAGAAAGAAATATGGCAAGTTCTTACTTTATTTATTTTATTACTTGCTTGCAAACATGATCTTTGTTTCCTTTGATCTATTTTTTTTTTTCTCTATGAGTCGTATGTTTGTTACAATAGCGACAAAATTTTCTCAATTCTAATAAATTGGGTGTATTGGAACGATTCTTTTGTGTAATATATCTAGAAATACCCATTGATTTTTTATTGACACTTCTTCGAACACAACTAGTACATTCCAAAAAAACTCTGACTCTTACATTTTTGCCTTTAGCCATGAACCTCCTTTATATCTTTTGATTGATTTCTTTGGTTTAACTTAACTTTCCTATTTTCGGTTTTTGAATCGAAAAATAAGAAAAAAATCAATAAGAATTCTTAACTAGTTTTTTTTTACATTTCAAAAGATTTTTTCGAAATTATCTATCTACATAATTAAAAATTGATTTTTTTAAGTTTTAAGTTAAGTAATAAAAAATAGAATAAAAATGAAGTAATACAATTTCTTTCTAACTATCAAGTTTTATTTTAAACCATCATACTTATTTCAGTCTCTTCTTTTCGACTATGATTTCGTCTAGCTTACGCTAGACTAATAAATTCCATTTTTTCCAAAATTCGGTTCGATCTTGAGCGGACTTACTGGATTCTGGATTTCTATTCACTGAATTTTGGATAAGCTTCTAGAAACTTTTTCTTTATATCATATCCCTTTTATCTATCCTAAAGATTTTAAAAAAGAATCGTCACATAGAATTCTATTCTCCTTCATTTTTTTCAAATATGAAAAATTAATAACTAAAATCAAAAAAAAGGAAATGATAAAGCATCTGGGAATAAACGATTTATTTCTATTAATAGACCTGCTAAAGAAAAAAACCATAGAGTACTTATTACAGGTGCCACAGAGAGATATGTTTTTATATCTTGCATTGCAAATTCTCTTTCTTTATTCTATTGGAATACATGTATGGTCAGATGCTTTAGTTCAAGAATTTTTTAACTTCGTTTTCTTTTTTTAGACACAAATCCTATCTAAAATAGTATGTATAATGAACCAATAGATAAGAATTTCCTGCCTCACCTAACAAACAAAAGAAAGAAGCCCTTTTTCTGAGCATTACTCCTCAAATATGAATTCTTCATTTATAGGTTAGATTGAATTTCAGATGTATACTATTCTTTTTTTTCAGATGTATACTATTCTTTTTTTATATTTTATATAAGAAATGACAAGAAACTTTGATATCAATAGAGAAAAAAATGATCATATATATAATATATGGAAAAGAAGACAAGGATTTTGTACAATGACACTGTACATCAAGTTCGAAAAGGGGTGTAGCGCAGCTTGGTAGCGCGTTTGTTTTGGGTACAAAATGTCACAGGTTCAAATCCTGTCATCCCTACCTATTACTTTTCCTATAGGAAATGAACAGGGATTTATTAAGGTCGTTAATTTGCGGATACTCTATGTATAAGAAATGTTTTAGGATAGAAATAGAAAAAGATCTTTTTTGTTTTACAAACGCTCTTAGTTCAGTTCGGTAGAACGCGGGTCTCCAAAACCCGATGTCGTAGGTTCAAATCCTACAGAGCGTGATTTCCTCTAAAAAAAAAACAAAGTGAAATTCAAACTGAAATTTGACCTTTCGATAGAAAGGTAGAAAAAGTCTGTAAAACAAAAAAAATTTTTGATTAAATCAAAGGTCTAACTGATCACCACGTCTGTATTGTAAATATGCAGTCACGAATAATCCTGCCAAAGTGATAGGAATTAGGCCTAAGACAATTCCAAATAGAGAAACTTCAATCATTTCGGTTTTAGTAGATGAAAAAAAGGTTAAGATCTATCTTTAAATATTAATCTGAATTATCCATGAATCTCAATGAAAAAAAAATAAAAAAAATAATTGGCAATTGTTGCGGAAAGAACCAGAGAATACCTGAAATCTTTAAGAAAGATTTTTCTGAATTTTTAATTCAATTCATTTCAAATAAGTTGTATCTTTCTTAAACCAATAAATAGAACTAAAGTTATAGTTAAAGCAGCCAGTAAAAAACTGAAATAACTAGTTATAGTAAGCATGAAAAGGCTCAATTCAATATGTTTTTTTACTACATATATTGATAAAGTACTTACCTAAGTTCTAAGATGGTAATTAAGAACTATAGAATAGAATCAATTCTATTCTATAAGTTCCAATGAAAAATTCACGATTCATTGATCATTTTAAAATACTATAAAAAAAGAATTGAGTGACTCAATTAAAATTCTGAGCCAATAAATTCACTCTCAACTCAAATTTGAGAATTGAGGAAATTAATAGTAATTGATAGTATCAAAAAGCTGTCTTATAAAAATTATGTCATTTCATTTTAATTAATGATGATGAAATCCTATTTTCGTTTTAGGGAATTTTGGAATAAAAGAGTTGATTTGAAAAGAATTTCTATTTGGATCATTTCTTTTCTTTTTTGTGTCAAAAATTTATTCTATCAATTCATAGAATAAAGTTCTATTCCATACTTTTAGTTCGCTAAAGAAAGAATCTTTCTGGTTGACCTAATTCAACAATGATTGATCACGAATAGAAATTGTTCCAAGGATGTTTTCTTTCTGTCCTATGCTTTCTTTATTTCATTTAGTATTATCTATATCTATCATTTTTTTTTATCAATTCTGTATTTAATAAATTATTTTATTTAATAAAATATTTGTGTTTATTTTTGATTATTTTTTATTCTAATATACCAACAAATTCCTTGAAATGAAAGAATTCAAATAAGAGTTATAAAAAAAAGAGATTTCACATAAAAATATATATGTGTATATGTATATAATGTAATATATGTATCTATTGTAATATCTAAAAATAGATAGGTTTTCTCTGGAAAAAAATAAAAAATTTTCAAGAATAAATTTTTGATTGATAGCAAAAACTATTGGAATCCATATTTTATATATTGGAATAATCTCTTTTTTTATTGATTGACCCTAATTATGTCAATACAATAATAGAATATATTTATTAAATGATATCGAGATGATTTTTTTTTATCTTCTTCATTTTTTCATCGTCAAATTGAGTGTAAAAAATGGTTCAATCAAATGGAACTTTGTAATAAAATGAAACCTTATATCTTTCTATATTTTTGTCCTCTTTCTCTTATTCTTTCATTAAGACTGATCTTTTCGAAATTCTTATCAGAATTGGCTATAATCACTTTAGTTAGTTAAGTTTTCAAATTCGATTTTTCGAAGATGATTACTTCTCATTTCGAAGCTAATAAAGGAAAGCTTATAAGAATTTCAAGTGTCCTCTATAGATCTATTGAAAGTTATCTATAGATCAGAATAAAGAGGATTATGTAGAGTTTTGTATCGATCGAAGCTGCGTTGCTATGCCATAGCAAGGATAGTTATACTGATTCGGTATACTCGAAATAAACTT